TCCAACCGCCCCATGAATTAGTTATTCCTAAACGAGTCATGAAGGGTATAACGAACATACCTTGTCTCCACATTGGATCAAGAACGGGGTCAGAGGGATCAAAAACTGCTAATTCATATAGAGCCATCGAACCGGCCCAACCAGCAACCAGAGCTGTATGCATTATATGGACAGAAATCAATCGACCGGGATCATTCAATACGACAGTATGAACACGATACCAAGGCAAACCCATGGAAATACCTCTTTATCAAAGAAAAATAGACACTATGTAACTTTATTGCATTAGAAAAAACTATGCTATTGATATTCTCTTTTCAGTGGATTATCTCGAAGCAAGGGTTAATGTTAATATTTGTATTTGTTCTATTCTGTTGGTACTAATGGAACAATTCTGTTCGTAGGAACAAAGATAAACAGATCTATTCTATACCCAATAAGTACCAATACGCAATGGGGGTTGATCCCATTTTCTATGAGTGAATGCACCCATACTTGTTCATCATTCGAAGGCCCTATTCGTAAAAATTTTCCTTTATTCATTCTGTCTTCTTTTATGAACTTATCCAATCTAAGGATAAAATATGATGAAGGCCAATATTATGAAGACAATAAACTCATTGTTACGTTTCCATACCAAAGTGAAATAAAGTACTAAATTCTTTTTTCTGTTTTTTTATGCCTATTGGTGTTCCAAAAGTGCCTTTTCGAAATCCTGGAGAGGACGATATATCTTGGATTGACGTATAGTGCGGCTTGTCAGATATATTGGGTCATATGGTATTTTCCCGTTCTCTCCCTCGATCGAGATATCCTCTGTTTCGCCCAAGAAAGATTGATTGAATCATCAACAATTTGGAGCGTGAAGTTCAATTAGATCCATTTTATTTTTGGGGGGATCCAGATTAATATTATCAAATAATTTATGGTTGGCTTAGTTGGATCAATAAAATGAAGTATACAGGCTCCGTTTATAAAAAACCCAATTGGTAATATATGATTACTATATTGTATCATAAATGATTTTATTTATAAATAGAAATAGGAGTGATCTCAAACTGTTAATCAATCGAGTAATAGGATGAATACGTCGAATATTTGGTGAAGACATGAAATAAATAAAAAAAGGAAGTTGTAGTAAAAAGAAGTGGTATTGGGGGCATTTGTCCTATATGTGCAAATCGAAGTCGATCGGATCTTTACCCGGAGTAGAGCATAAACCTAAAAAAATTAAGAAGGCCCATTTAGAAACAAGAAAATGACATCGTGATTTGGATCGGATCTCGATGAGACAATACATCAATGATAAGTTAGTTCGATAAGTTTAATGAATTCTTTTTTTTTTTTTTATTTTATATATATTTATATATATTATATGGAAGGGTCAAAACTCATCTTTCTTGAAAAATCGAAGAAAAAGCCCCCTCGTTTTAGAAAGAGCTTGCTATGAAAAAAAAGAGGGCTGGAATCTACACATTGATTCTTTTTCGCGATTTTTTTTAGAACCGTATGCATCAAAAGGTGCATGTACGGTTCCTGAGGGATACAATTTTATCCTAATCAACCGACTTTATCGAGAAAGATTACTTTTTTTAGGCCAAGAGGTTGAGAGCGAGATCTCGAATCAACTTATTGGTCTTATGATATATCTCAGTATAGAGGATGAAAACAAAGATCTGTATTTTTTTATAAATTCTCCTGGCGGATGGGTACTACCCGGAATAGCTATTTATGATACTATGCAATTTGTGCCACCAGAGGTACATACAATATGCCTGGGATTAGCCGCTTCAATGGGATCTTTTATCCTGGTCGGAGGAACAATTACCAAACGTCTAGCATTCCCTCACGCTTGGCGCCAATGAGTTTTTTATTTGATAGAAAAAAGCAGACTATGCCTTCGCCATATGAAATATGAATATTAAGTAATAATAGCATGGCACTTCGAATTCGATATGAGAAAATTCTTTATTGTTTTTTTTTTCAAAACATTAGATTATGTATCGAAAGAGAAGTATGAGATAAAGGGTATTTCCGATTTTATCTTATCTATCGGGGGTCCGTTTCAGCGTCACAAACTTTTTGTTTTCACACCAGAAGGCTCTTAACAATCTTTATGTTATGAAAGGATACGAAAATAAAAAATAATCTTATTTGGTTCTTATTTTATTTGATCAGATCAAAAAGAAACTTTGGGATTGCTGAATCATAGAGGAAATAAATATATAACGTAACGGAGCCATCATAGTATTTTTTAACTTCTCCGAAAGGAAGGGTGGTAATTGGATCATTTACCGATCTGGATCTGACAGATCCTACATTTTTCGATGGCAGGTAAAAGTCAATTCCATTGTAGAGCCGTATGCAATTCGCAAAAGATGCCTGTACGGTTGTTCAATTCTATCTTTTTTTCTTGTTATTCTTTATCTCTTCTCTTCGACTCATCATACGAGATAGAGAAATCATTTATTATGTTATATCATCAGGGTAATGATCCATCAACCGGCTGCCGCTTTTTATGAGGCACAAGCCGGAGAATTTGTCATGGAAGCGGAAGAACTACTGAAACTGCGCGAAATCATCACAAAGGTTTATGTACAAAGAACGGGCAAACCCTTATGGGTTGTATCCGAAGACCTGGAAAGGGATGTTTTTATGTCAGCAACAGAAGCCCAAACTCATGGAATTGTTGATCTTGTAGCGGTTCAATGAAAAAAGAAAGGATTTCGTGCAAATCCGTGATTTGAGATCTTCTTACCGGGTTTCATTTTCATTAAATTAAATAAAATGGGGGTAATTCATAATCATCCGGTTAGGATCGATCTAAACCAGTACATTATGTATATGATTCAGCATGCCAACTATTAAACAACTTATTAGAAACACAAGACAGCCAATCAGAAATGTCACGAAATCCCCCGCTCTTCGGGGGTGTCCTCAGCGCCGAGGAACATGTACTAGGGTGTATGTGCGACTCGTTCAGATCATGGACTGGGACGAAAAACAACTTTTCCAGTATCAATGATCAGTACCAGTGAATAGAATGGAAGAACTCCATTCACTATCTAAACTAAAAAAAAAAAAGATCTATCATATTCCCCTATTGTGTATTGTGTATGAAATTTATGGTTTCCGTCGGTGCAAATACAATCACCTAAATTTAAGATAATAAGCAATTCCCCATTGGCAAAAGGGTTATCCATTAAGCGGGGAAAATCAGCAGAAAGATTAGGCTCCCACTCTTGCAAGAACGGACTAACAGGGTCAGCTACTTAGCTAACCTTCATAATTAAATACCGTTACTGTATAGGTAGATCTCATTGTGAAAGACCTATTACTGGATAATTCATGGGTAGAGCCAAAGAGTGTGAACTGTACAAGTTACCAATAAGATTTATTAAATGAAGGAAGGAGCTCCGGTGTATAGAAAGGACCTCACCGTTTAAGAAGTAACCATAGAAACGATGGAACCCACTATTTCTTTATCCATTTAATTTCAAATTGACTACTTTTTTAGTTAATTTACTATGTTTTTGATACCTAGTATCAATACTATTTCTTATTTCGAGGTGAAATGCATAGAAAAAAGAAAAAAAAATCGTGGTCGGGAAGGTTATAGTAGCAAAAGCCATTGGAATTTTTATTTTATACATTGGAAGAATCCGCTTTGTTATTAATAGACCAGGAAAGGGTACAAGGATAACTGAAAGAAAGGAAATCAATTAGTTATTCATCAAAGTTTCATTTATTCAATGACCAGAACTAGACGAGGATATATAGCTCGTAGACGTAGAACAAAAATTCGTTTATTTACATCAAGCTTTCGAGGAGCCCATTCAAGACTTACTCGAACTATTACTCAACAGAAAATCAGAGCTTTGGTTTCGACTCATCGGGATAGAGATCGGCAAAAGAGAGATTTTCGTCGTTTGTGGATCACTCGGATAAATGCAGTAATTCACGAGAATGGGGCATCCTATAGTTATAGTAGATTTATACACGATCTGTACAAGAGGCAGTTACTTCTTAATCGTAAAATACTTGCACAAATAGCTATATCCAATAGGAATTGTCTTTATATGATTTCCAATGAGATCATAAAATAAAGAGATTGTAAAGAATTCACCGGAATGATTTAATGATTTAAATAAATGGAGTTCCCCGGAGAATGAACTCCGGGAAGGTAGATTCTAAATTAGTATGATAAAATATGATAAAGTCGTCAAAATGAAGGAATATGTTCAATAAAAAAAAAGGATTTCTTCTTCTTCCCCGATTATTTTTGTTTCTTACAACACAACAATCAAATCTCGATTCTTAGATTTTTCGAACAAAACATCAAATCCGCGTTTGAGTTCGAATTGGAATTTCGATTCAATTGAAGAGTAAGCCTATTTATTTCTGGTTCTAAGACCAGTAGTTCTAGCGGTCGACTCGGTTCTTTCAAATTGTTTCTCATTATTAAGAAAAGGTAACGAAGATAAAATACGAGCTTGTTTTATAGCAATAGTAATTAATCGTTGTTGTTTCAAAGTCAATCTATTCACTCGTCTAGATAATATTTTTCCTTGTTCACTAATAAATCGACTAATTAAACTCATGTTTCTATAATCAATTCGATCCCCCGATTGGATCGGGGGCAAACGCCTACGAAAAGATCGCTTGGATTTAAGAAAAGGTCGCTTGGATTTATCCATGGTTTGTTTATTCCTTATCCCGAAAATCCTATTTCGTTCGGATCAAAAATGAATTAGAATTCAGAAATAGGATTTGGTTTATTTCTATTTAAATATATGTTATATATATTATATAATATTATATACTATATTATTTTACTATATTATTTTTACTGTTCCTTGGAAGGGTGACACACAGGCCCTGGGTTCGATCTATTTTTTTATCTCCCCATGAATCGTATGTTTATAACAATAGGGACAGAATTTTTGCAATTCCAATCGACCGGGCGTATTGTGTCGATTTTTTTCAGTAATATATCTGGAAATGCCTGTTGATTCCTTATTAACACCGCCTCGTACACAATTAGTACATTCCAAAAGAACCCTTATTCGGGCATCTTTACTCTTGGCCATGAACCTCCTTTGTTTTTTTTTATTCATTCAAGTCTTCTATTTTCGATCCGAAGAAAGTAAGGAAAAAAAATAGAAGTTGCTAACTCAAAATCCAATTATGATATGAAGGATTTCGTTGTAATCAATATCAATAGAGTAATAGTAAATAATAAGTAATACAATGATTTCTAACTATAACTATATTTCTAATCGCAGTACAGTATTTAATTTAAGGATCTTGTATGATACTCTTGCACTAGACCAACATTTACATTTACGTTTTCCCTCTATTCTTAATTTGATTCGAGTCTGAACCCGAGTTTCGCTGAGGTTAAATCCACTTTTATTCTTTCTCTTACTCCTCCCTTATAAAATTCTAAAAAAGAGAAAAAAAGAGGAGGGGGAAAGGAATTAGTCACAGATATTTGATTGTATCTCTAATATTCTTCACCCCTTCTCATGTTAATTAAAAAAAGGGAATGTCAACGCATCCGGGAATAAACGATTAATCTCTATCAATAGACCTGCTAAGGACCCGAACCATATAGTACTTAGTACCGGTGCCGTGGAAAGATATGTTTTTAGATCTCGCATTTAAAATCCTCCTTATTTATTGTAATACATAATGGTAATACATATATGATCAGATGCATATGGACCACTTGTATTTGTACACAGAATTCCCGATTCAAATTGAAGATTCGCTAGATAAGATTTTCTTTTTCTTAAAACATAAAAAGAAGTTTCTTTACTCCTGAGCATTCCCCAAAAATATTCATTTATTTTTTATTTCATTTTTAGGGTGGGTTTCATATTTTATATGTATATAAGTCTTTTATTATTATATGTTAATATATAATAATATGATAAAAAAAAAAAGAAGAAATGGGAAGAAAAATTGTGTATATCAATGGAGGAAATAAGGATGTGGAAAACAAGACAGGTATTCTCTACAATGACAGTGTAGACCAATTGAAAGGGATGTAGCGCAGCTTGGTAGCGCGTTTGTTTTGGGTACAAAATGTCACGGGTTCAAATCCTGTCATCCCTACCTATTACTTCTCCTCTGAGCAGTAACGAAGAATCAATTGAGATCAATTAAAATTGGATATACATAATTTTTCATTTTATGATACTATAATAGTATATGCATACAAGATGTGTTGGAGTTACAAAAAGAATCCTTTTCTTTATAGTCTTATCTATTGTGATAAGAAAACGCTCTTAGTTCAGTTTGGTAGAACGTGGGTCTCCAAAACCCAATGTCGTAGGTTCAAATCCTACAGAGCGTGATTCCGTTTTTGTTAGTTGGAATTACACTGAACTAACTTCACTAACTTGAACAGCAATCTGAATTTGACCTCCTGTGGATTAAAGAATAAAGAAAAGAGGAGGTCAATCAAAAAAAGAGATGTTAATTAATCAAAGGTCCAACTGATCACCACGTCTGTATTGTAAATATGCAGTTACGAATAATCCAGCCAAAGTAATAGGAATTAGACCTAAGACGATTCCAAATAGAAAAACTTCAATCATTTCATTTCAATTTGTTTGAAAAGGGGAAAAGAGAGGTAATATCTATCCCTAAATCTTAATCCGAATTGCCCATGAATCGCAATGACCAAGAATTGGCAATTGACACGGTAAGGAACTCATAGAATACATGGAATCTCACGGAAAGGTTTCTCTTTATGAATTGTTTATTCGATTAATTTCAAATAAGTCGTATCTTGCTTAGACCAATAAATAGGACTGAGGTTATAGTTGAAGCCGCTAGTAGAAAACCGAAATAACTAGTTATAGTAGGCATGAAGGAGCTAAATGAAATATGTTCTTTATTATACATATGTTTATAAAGCACTTACCTAAGTTTCCATTTTTGCGAGATACGAGGATAAACAAAAATACCAATTGAAAGAATAAGTTAAATTGAAAGTTTTTGATTCATCAATCAATTATTATAGGCGGCACTAACAAAGATAGAGTGACAGAGGTATAAAAAGAAATCGATTCATTATCTGTGGCATCTACCCATACCGTGATTCCGAATCAACAGATTCATTGAGCAACTCTTGAGTAAACTAATAATAAAATAAGAACTGTGCCGTGTAACTTCATTCAAAAATGAAACTTTCTTTGCGTCACTATGAAACAAAATTAGAAAATCATTTCTATTTTGATCATTTCTTTTTTAATTGTATCGAATACATTTTATATTTTGGAACGAAGAGTGCCCTTATAACAATAAAATCTTTTCTTTTACTTTTTACTTTAATTTTAACTCATTAGATTCAATAGTAGGTTCATTCACATAGTATCTCGAATGAGAAAAAAAAAAAGATATCGCACGATCAGATCACTCGAAAAAATAAAATCTGTATTTTGGTTCAATTAGATTCTAAAAAATTCCTATTATCTTTTCCTTTATAGG